TTGGATCACCACTTAGTCAATGAGTGGATATACTCACTAAAAAAAAAAGAAATCTATTTTATACCCTACCTTTGCCCTTTGATCAAAATAAGCGCAAACGGGAATTTGAAAGAGGCAAAATCTTTCCATTTCTAACCTTTCATTCTCCGGCTGCGAGGTCTGAATACTAAGTATGAATCATAGTTCTAATACTTTGTGATCTTCATCTATTCCGTGCTCCGGATACTCGACTGAATATCCGACGAGGTAAAAGCACCTATACCGAGATGACAGACCCGTTCTCTGTACTATTAATAGGATCCATTATAACAAGTCACACACTCATAATTCCGGGAATACAGAAAGAAACAAACTCCGCGATCGAACTGCCGCAATCGACTGGGATAAAAATCCTAAACCTACATGTTTCACTTTGTATTGAAAAACCAGGACTTTGTGATTTTTATGAATCTAATTCATTGAAATTCCATCCAGTAAAACGGAGGAATTATAAATCTCCAAAATAATGGATAGGAATATCGCAAATAGAGCCATTGCGACACCCATCAAAGGAGTAGTTCCCCATCCAGGAGCTACTTTACCATATTCCGAATTCAAGGGTTTCAATAAACTCCCTACATTAGTTCTTCTTGGACCAGATCGAGAACTATCCTCAACGGTTTGTGTAGCCATATATCCTCATTTTTGATTCATTGAGATCTGTTGACTTTGTATACCATTCCGTTGTAAATAAAAGAAATGATCTTATCACAGATCCGGTATGATCTTGAAATTCTATAATAATGGAAACAGCAACCCTAGTCGCTATCTCTATATCTGGGTTACTTGTAAGTTTTACGGGATATGCCTTATATACTGCTTTTGGGCAACCCTCTCAACAATTAAGGGATCCATTCGAGGAACACGGGGACTAGTTTAAGTAACGAGCCTCCTAATACATTAGGAGGCTCGTTACTTAAATTTTACAATAATGAAAAATTCTTTCATTTTTGAGTTGGAACTTTAGGCGGTTCTCGAAAAAAGATCGAGAAAAAAAGGATCCCTAGAGTCGAGACTAAAAGGAATGTATAAACCAATGCTTCCATAAATTCGCTCGTGGTTTACAATTAGAATTAGAGCTTCCCTACCTGTTTATTTGGGATCCTATCCCGGATAAAGTAAAGAGTCCCGACCCAGAAAGGGCAGCGATTCAAATCCAAATTTCTCCACTACTCTACTACTTTGCTAATCTCTCTTTTTCCAAGACTCTCCTAACTATGGAACAAATCACAAAAAGAAAAAAAAAAAGAGTCAAAAAAGAATGGAACTGTGTTGTATCAGACTGCTTGTCTTTTTGTAGTTGGATCCCCCAGTTTTTGGAATGCCCCAAATTCGACTTGCGCATCCAAATCCGGATCAATACCAGCAAAAACGTCTCTGAACAAAGTTCTAGCACCATGCCAAATGTGTCCGAAGAAGAAGAGAAGAGCAAATGAAGCATGCCCAAAAGTAAACCAACCCCTTGGGCTGCTACGAAAAACACCATCGGATTTTAACGCAGCACGATCTAACTCAAAAATTTCACCTAATTGAGCGCGTCTAGCATATTTTTTCACAGTAGCAGGATCACTATAACTGACTCCATTTAGTTCGCCGCCATAGAACTCAACAGTTACACCTACTTGTTCGACACTATACTTGGATTCTGCCCTTCTAAAAGGAACATCAGCCCTAACGATTCCGTCTCCGTCGACCAAAACTACCGGAAATGTTTCAAAAAAAGTAGGCATACGACGTACAAAAAGTTCGCGCCCTTCTTTATCTCTAAAGACAGGGTGTCCTAACCATCCAACAGCTATCCCATCCCCATTGTCCATTGAGCCCGCTCTGAATAACCCCCCCTTTGCCGGATTATTACCAATATAATCATAAAAGGCTAATTTTTCAGGAATTTTAGACCAAGCTTCTGATAAACTTTGATTTTCGGCCAGTCCAGCACCAATTCTTCGATATATTTCTTGCTGAAAATATCCCTGATCCCATTGATAACGAGTGGGGCCAAACAATTCGATTGGGGTAGTTGCTGAACCATACCACATAGTTCCAGCAACAACAAAAGCTGCAAAAAAGACAGCAGCAATACTACTGGAAAGGACGGTTTCAATATTGCCCATACGTAATCCTTTGTATAAACGCTGGGGCGGACGGACACTAAGATGGAAGAGGCCCGCCAATATGCCCAATGTCCCCGCTGCAATATGATGAGAAGCTATTCCTCCCGGAACAAAGGGATCAAAACCGCCCACACCCCACGCTGGATTTACGGATTGTACCCTTCCGGTTAATCCGTAAGGATCGGACACCCATATCCCAGGACCGTACAATCCTGTTACATGAAATGCACCAAAACCAAAGCAAGCCACCCCTGAGAGAAATAAATGAATTCCAAAGATCTTCGGCAAATCCAAAGAGGGTTTTCCCGTACGTTCATCAGAAAAGATTTCTAGATCCCAATATACCCAATGCCAGATAGCTGCCAAGAAGCACAAGCCAGATAACACAATATGTGCACCGGCCACACCTTCGTAACTCCAAATACCCGAATTCGTAATAGTCCCTCCTGTGATACTCCAACCACCCCATGAATTGGTTATTCCTAAACGAGTCATGAAAGGGATAACAAACATACCTTGTCTCCACATTGGATCAAGAACAGGGTCAGAGGGGTCAAAAACTGCCAATTCATATAAAGCCATCGAGCCGGCCCAACCAGCAACTAGCGCTGTATGCATTATATGGACAGAAAGCAAACGGCCGGGATCATTCAATACAACGGTATGAACACGATACCAAGGCAAACCCATGGAAATACCCCTTATATCAATAGAAAAGAGACAATAAATAACTTGATTGCATTGGAAAAAGAGGCCCCCCCTCTTTTACCGCAAATTCTTTAGCGGAGAAAGATTAAAGATTCATGTTTGTTTTCTTCTTTTAGTAATAAAGAAACAGTTTGTTTCGTAGGAACAAAGAGAAGCAGGTCTATTTTAGACCCGATAAGGATCAATACGCAATGGGGATTGGTCCCATTTTCTATGAGGAGAATGCTTCCCTATTTGTTTTAAAAGGCCTACATTTTCGTACAAATTTTCCTTTATTCATTCTCTAATGATCTTTTGAATAAGAAAGATCTGTGGATAAATGAAATATAGGATAAGAGCCTGTAGTCTTCATTATTCATAGAAGAAAGAAAGACATGACACCACACGTTCGCGCTTCCACATCAAAGTACATTAGAGTCCTTAAATAAAGAATTAAATCCATTTCATTTCTATGCCAGTGGGTGTTCCTAAAGTACCTTTTCTAAATCCCAATCCCGACCCCGAGCCCGATTCCGTAGTTGAAGAACTTGACAGCATGGAGGAAAAGGCTACTTGGGTTGACTTATAGTGCGACTTGTCAGATCTATTGGGTCGTATGGGATTTCCCCATTTTCTCCCCCGATCGAGATATCCTCCCCTTCGCCCAAGAAAAATTTTTGAATTCTCAGAGGAAGCGTGAAGTGAAATGAAGTGCAATTAGATGCGTTTTGGGGGGTATCCAGATGAATATTCTCAATTAGAAGAATTTATGGTTGGCTTGGTTGAACCACTAAAATGAAGTATCCAGGCTCCGTTTAGAAAAAGCACCAATCCGTACTTCCGTACTCTAGCTATCTAGGATTTCTATTTGTATCCTAAGTAAGTAAATTATATATATATTCTTTTAATGAAATGAAAAGAATTCATTATTAAGAAATAGAAATAGGAATGATCACAAGGAATCAATCGAGTAATATGACAAACATGCCAAATATTCGACGGAAGACATGAAATGAATTGAAAAAAAAAAAGAAGTCGTAGCAAAAAGAGGCGGTATTGGTAGCATTTGTACTATATGTGCAAATAGAAATCGGGCAGATCTTTACTCGAAGCAGAGCAGAAACCTAAAAGAATTGACGAAGCCCGGCCTGTTCAGGAACAAGAAAAAAATATCGTGATTTGGATTGGATCTCGATAAAAGAGTATATCAATGAGAAATGAGTTTGATAAGTTTAAAAGAGGGCTTGAATCTACACATTGATTCTTTTTTTTTCACGGTTTTTGTTGAACCGTTTGGTGAACCGTATGCATCAAAAGATGCTTGTACGGCTCCTAAGGGATACAATTTTATCCTAATTAACCGCCTTTATCGCCAAAGAGTCCTTTTTTTAGGCAAAGACCTGGAAGAGGAGGTTTCAAATAACATCGTGGGTCTTATGATACATCTCAATATAGAAGATCCTTTCTGGACTCAAACCTTGTATATAAACTGTCTTGGCGGATTTATAATTCCCGGGCTGGCTATTTATGATACTATTGGCTTTGTGGAACCAGACGTAAAGACAATATGCCTGGGAATAGCCGCTTCGATGGCATCCCTTGTCCTGCTCGGAGGAACCGTTACACAACGTTGCGCATTCCCTAACGCTTGGCGCCAATGAGTTTCGTTTTTTATTTGAAAGAAAAAGAAGACTATGCCTTCGCCATATCAAATATGAATATTAAGTAATAATAGCATGGCACTTTGAATTCGATACGAGAAAACTTTTTTTTTGTTTTTTTTTTTTCAAAACATTATATTATGTATCGAAAGAGTAGTATGAAATACGGGGCATCCCCAATTGAATCTTATCTATTGGGGACCCTTTGAAGTTAAGCGTACCAAACCTTTTTGTTTTCACACCAGAAAGCTCTTATATTAACAATCTTTATATCATAAAAGAGTCAAAAAACTTTGGGATTGTTGAATCACAGACGAAAGAAATATATAAAGCAGCGGAGCCATCATAGTATTTTTGAACTTCTTCGAAAGGAAGGGTGGTAAGTGGATCATTTAACGACCTGGGTCTGATAGGCCCCTCTTTTCCCTTTCGTCGAGGGAAATTCAAAGCAAATTCCATTGTAAAGCCGTATGCAATGTGCAAAAGATGCCTGTACGGTTGTTCAATTCTTTTTTTTTCTTATTCTTTATCTTCTATTCTCGGCCTTATCGTGGGAGATGAAAGAAGACCTTATCATACGTATCATCAGGGTAATGATCCATCAACCTCGTGTGAAGGATTTTGACGACCGGTTTTCGGAAGTTAATTTGGAAGGGCTTACATTCTTAAAATTGCGCGACTGCGTCACACAAATTTATATCCAGAGAACAAACAAACCTGCTTGGGTTGTAGTTGTAGACCTGGAAAGGGATACTTTTATGTCAGCAACAGAAGCGATCGCTTATGGAATTATTGATGGGGTATATGTTTCCGAAGACGAAGATGAAGGATGGAGTTAGTGATGGGGTATATGTTTCCGAAGACGAAGATGAAGAATAAAAAAAAAGGAATAGGAACCTGACGAAACCAATGAAGAGGCGGGACCTCGTGATACACCCCAGGAGATTGAGATCGCCTATTAACTAACAGAAACAAAGAAAAATTTTGTCCAAACTCTTACCGGATTTCCTTTTCAATTCTATTCATCTAGTAAATAGAAGAAATTGAGAAGCTTCCGGTTAGGATGGATCTAAACCAGTACATTAGGTATACGGTTTAGCATGCCAACTAGTAACCAACTTCTTAGAAACTCAAGACAGCCAGTCAGAAAAACCAAGAAAACCCCCGCTCTTAGGGGATGCCCTCAGCGCCGAGGAAGATGTAGTAAGGTGTATGTGTGACTCGTTCAGATCATGGACTCGGAAAATCATTTTCCAGTATCAACGATCAGTACCGGAGAATAAAATAGAATGAACTCCATTTTCTATCTAAGAAAATAGATCCTATCATATCATATTCTTCTACTGGGTCTGAAATTTATGGTTTTCATTGGTTCAAATCACCTTCATTTTGAATTGAAGATGATAAAGAATTCTCCATTGGATTGGTAGCAAATGCTTATCCCATTAAGCGGGGGAAATCCTATTTAAAAAGCAGAAAGAGTATACCTCTATTCTTGCAAGAACGGACTAAGAGGGTCCGCTATCCAGCAAATCTTTATAATGAAATACCGTTACTGTATAGGTAGATCTCGTTGTGAAAGATCTATTACTGAATAGTTTATAGGTAGAGCCGAAGAGTGGTAACTGTACAAGTTACCAATAGCATTGATTAAATGAAAGAGGGGGCTCCGGTGTATAGAGGAGACCTAACCGTTTAAGAATAAGAAATAACCATAGAAACGATGGAACCCACTATTTCATTATTGACTTCTTTCTATTTACTCTTTTTTATTACTAGGTCTTTTTTGTATTTAGTATCAATCTCCTTTTTTATATCAAGGTGCAATGCTTAGAAAAAAATCGTGGTCGGGAAGGTTATCGTAGCAAAAGCCATTGGAATTTTGATTTTATACATAGGAAAAATTCGTTTTGTTATTAATAAACTAGGCAAGAAAAAAAAAAGAATAACTGAAAAAAAAATCCATTTAGTTATTCGTAAAAAAAAAATTTATTTAATTTAATGACCAGAATTAAGCGAGGTTCTATAGCTCGGAGACGTAGAGCAAAAACACGTTTATTTGCATCAGGCGCTCGAGGAGCTCATTCAAGGCTTACTCGACTTATTGCTCAACAGACAATAAGAGCTTTGGCTTCGGCTCATCGTGATAGAGATAAGAAAAAGAGGTATTTTCGTCGTTTGTGGATCACTCGGATAAATGGAGTAATTCGCCAAAATGTAGTATCTTATAGTTATAGTCAATTAATAACTAATCTGCACAAGGAACAGTTGCTTCTTAATCGTAAAATGCTTGCACAAATAGCTATCTCAAATAGGAATTGTCTTTCCATGATTTCAAGTGCGATTCTAATGGGAGGTAAAATATGAAAAAGAATCTAATCAAAGCCCCGCTCAAAGTCCTTTTCTTGGAATGCACAAAGATATGCTTTGACATTCAAAGGATAGCGAGGGTTACCCGCTATGAGATAAGCAGGGCTACGTATCTTATATGCTGGGTTACTCACAATGCAGTGATTCATTTATGCGCAGCTATGTACTATGTTACGTGCTCTGTAGTGATTCTATTCATAAGTATATGGAGGGTGATACGCTCTCTATATACCTCATGGAATTCCCTTATATTGGTAGTAGCTGCGGTCTTGATGGTCCGTTTTATTTGGATTTGGTATAATAGCAGGAGGAAATAGTCAAATATGATAAAGGCCCCGCTCAAAGTCCTTTTCTTTGAATGCAAAAAGATATGCTTTGACATTCAAAGGATAGCGAGGGTTACCCGCTATGAGATAAGCAGGGCTACGTATCTTATATGCTGGGTTACTCACAATGCAGTGATTCATTTATGCACAGCTATGTACTATGTTAAGTGCTCTGTAGTGATTCTATCCATAAGTATATGGAAGGTGATGCGCTCTCTATATACCTCGGGGAATTCCCTTAAATTGGTAGTAGCTGCGGTCTTGATGGTCCGTTTTATTTGGATTTGGTATAATAGCAGGCGT